TGTACACGTAATGGATCTTGAAGTACTATTTCTGCATCTCCCTGACCAAATCCGCCTACATTAGGATTACTTGTCAACGGTTGATCCAATTTGATAGATTCGCCTTCTGAAACAAGAAGTTCTGGCCCCGGAGGGATAATATCAACCACTTGACGTCCATCCGACGCATCCGCTATGGTTATTTCGTATCCCCCCTTTTCTTTTCGTAGGATTTTGCTTACTATACCTGATGCTGTAGCATTATAAACTGTATTGTTACTTTTGCTCCCGTCAGGATAAATCTGGCCCCTTCCCCTGTTTCCACCTACGTATATAGGATATTTTAAGAAGTGAATGTCTTTCTTAGTAGCGGGGTCCGGGGAAAGAATAGGAAAGGTGATTTCACTATATTTCTGACCAGGAACAGGGCCTATGACAAGAATATTTTTTTGATTGGGGCGATAGCTCTGAAAAGACAAATTACCCATCTTTTCTTTTATCTCGGGGGAAATACGATCGGGAGGGGCTAATTCAAAACCCTCTGGTAAAATAAGAACAGCCCCCACATTCAAACCTCCCTTTTTACCATTAGCAAGAACTTGTTTCAGTTGCGTATCATAAGGAATTCGAACAACTGCTTCAAATACAGTATCGGGAAGTACCGCTTGCGGAACCTCAATATCCACTGGTTTATTAGCTAAATGGCAATTGGCGCATACAATACGCCCAGTCGCTTCTCGTGGATTTTCATAACCCTGCTGTGCAAAAATGGGATATGCATTTGAAATGGATGTACGAGTTATTATATATATCATGAGCGATGCGGAAATAGATCGAGTAATCTGTTCCTTTATCCAAGAAAAAGTATTTCTAGTTTGCATGGTCCAATCATTGATCCCGAAAATTTCTACAATAAATTGGGGTAGGTCACTAATGGAGTTTCCTATCCACGATTCTGTTATTTACTGGAATAATTTGACTCGATTAATCTATAGGAATATAGGATGAATCTCCGGGATGGGTAGAAATAGAAAGGGATTTTCAATGGTACAACTGCAAAGTAAGAAACATTATAATTGGATTAGGTAGATCATTTTTCAGTCATTCATTGAATGATAAATCACTACAAGTGACGGAGATACACGATTTAAATAACGGAAAATCCAATATTTTAAAATTGTATCTAGAATGACTGGAAAAGTGGAAACAAGGCCAGATATAATTTGATCATTATGAACAAATCCAAAATCCTTGTAGACAAAGCCAATCATCAATTCCCAACCATGGGGCGAATGAAATCCGATACATAAATCAGTTAATAAAAGAAGAGAAAAAGCTTTTATTGTGTCACTTAAGTTATATAGGAATTCCTGGGCCCAAGAGTTAAGAATAACAAGTTCTTTATTACCCAAAATAGAATAACCACTTAGAATAATGAAACAGATTATATTTGTCGAGAAGTGCAAAATCGTATGAATACGACCCTCGTTTTGTATCTTGATTAATTGGATTGTTTCTTTGTGAATTCCTATACGAAGGTTTTGTAGATGTGTCTCCGAGTATTCCTTGATCATTTCCTCTAAGAAGAGGAGTTCCTCTAATTCTATGAATTTTTCTAGAATACTCTTTTCTTCAATATCATTCAAAAAAGTTTCGGATTGCCTAGTATTCCACCAATTAGTAACCCACGATTCCAGACTTTTTTGAAATAAGAGAGAAATCCACCAGGGCAAAAATACGATAGATACAAGATATAAAAGAGGAGTGAATGCTTTCTTTTTTGCCATTTTTTCATCTGTGAATTGTTAATGAACCCATCTCATTCGTCAACTCTATGTAATCTAATATTTCTTATTTCTCTCACGCATCAATTCTATTACAAGTTATCGAACCTATGAATCTATTCACTATTTTTTATTTGTGATTTCGTAGTTAGGCCTTGAATTAGGCCTTGAATCTAGAAAAAAATACAAAAATAGACGAAAAATTCGAATGAATAAATAATCAAAAAATATTGTTTCCCTATAGTCAAATTTGAAGCACATATCTCCTTTCGATGAATGCTCCGAAAACCACTTTAAATAATGAATATGAATATTATTCAGATTTTGATACGAAAGAACTCCTTTTCTATCATTATATAAAACTCTCTAATATTTCGAAAAATTTTAACTTACTATGAATAGTCAGGGATAGAATAATTGAGGGAATTTTCTGAAAAATATTGTGAAAAATGAGTGGCAAAAAACGACAGAAATTGGCTAGTTATCATTATAAGAGATCCAATTTTTTGGTCATTAAGGAGCACAAAAAGAAGCGTCGAAAAAATGACAAGATATGCTCTATCTGAATCTAAAGTCTCAATTCCAACAATGAAAAAGGGGGGATTCCTTATTTCGAAATGGTTGATTATGAGATATTTCGATTTGTTTATTATTATTTTTTTATTGAGTTGTGGATATTTCGATACATATAAAAGATCCCCAAAAGAGTTTTTTTATACTTGTTCCATATATGTCTGCTTTGACTCGAATGAATGTTCTGAAGAAACCTCAATTAAGTTATGTTCTAGAAAAAGAGGATTCTTGCGTTTTTGCCCTCCTGCTGAAAGCATTCATTTATCGGCTCATTTCTTAAAATACTTCAATTGGTACACGCAAGAAATAGGCCAATTCAGCAGCTTTTTGTTCCATTTCCCGCGGAGTAAAATTCTCATCAGTACGAGTCAATGGAATGGCTCCCTGGCCTCTGATATCCATATAAAGGACACGCCGAGCATAAATACCCTCTTTAACTTCTATTCTGACGGATTGAATATCTTTTATAAGAAATCGGAGAAAGACCCGACGATTTTTTCCAGGAAATCCCCAACGAAAGATACACACTATTCCGTCTTTTATATCAAATCGATCATAACCACTACCTACATTCCACGAAATTGTGCACCACAAATAGGAGCTAATAAAAAGACCCGCGATCCCATAGAAAGACATCACAATTCCTTGTGGAAAAAAAACGATTTCCTGAGACGGAAATAAAGATATCAAATTTCTACCAAGATAACTCGAGGTTCCAACCAACAAGAATCCTAATGAACCTAAAAAAAGGATAATAGCCCAGCAGAAATTACTTGTTTTTCGAGCCCCCTTTATAGGTTCTATCCATATATGTTCTGATCGACAACTCATACTTGATCCCGTTGCTTTTTTGGAATTGAGAGAATACCCCAAATGAATTTGACTTTAGTCCGTTTGTTTCCGAAGTAACTCGCATCAACTAGCACTAGTTTGATGTGAACCTTTAGGAGTAATTCATTAAATTGATTAGATCTAAACTAATAACATACCCTTCTTATTATCTCACTAAAGATAGCCACATACATATAGATAGACCAACGTTACAGTTCAGCCATCCGCCGATTCGGTTCTATTTGAAAATAGCTAGAACATAGCATTTTCTGGAGACATAAGAATTTTTCGGCGGAAGCCGCTTATACCATATTTATACCATATTTTGCTAAATGGATATCTGTGTTATGATACAAACGTCAATTGAAAAAAAAAAGAGATGAGATTTTGTGCCATCGGCTCTAAACAATCTTGTTTTTTTGAACATGAAGAAATAAAGAAGCCATTGCGATTGCCGGAAATACTAGGCCTACTAAAGGGACCAAAACAGAGGGAAAGTTAAGAGTTGTCATAGAATGGGTACCTCGATTTACTATTTGTACCTGTTATTATTATTTAGAATTTATAATATAATATATATCTTATTATATATAAGGATATCTTACTTATTAGAATTTGATAATTCTAAATTGAAATTATTATTACTTAATATCTATAGATATAAGTATCTATCTAAGTGAGTATATCAATGTACTTTCTACATGAAGGATTTGAAAGGATATGGATGATATCTTATTTTATTCATTTTTTGCTCTTGTCTTCGAATTTCATTTATTAAGCAAAAAGTTTCTTAAAAATGAATAAAAATGAATTAGATTCTACTTATATTCTATTTATATTGAATTGAGGGGTTTGTTAGAATCCCATCCAGTAGGGATTCTTAGTCAAAATAGGATTATCGTAAGATATAGAAAGATAAAAAATTCTATATTTTCTAGAGTTTAATTATATATGACGAGAAGAAGATACTTTTTTGCCTAATTATAAGAATTTCATCTTTTATCTTGTTAATAGAGGCTTCTTGATCAAATCAATAATAAGGAATATAGAAAAAGGAATATAGAAAAGGGGGCGGATTTTCGATTTTCTGTGACTTTTGATTCTTTATACAATTAGATCTTATGTCAACAAAGAAAACCCCATTCGTCTAATTTTGACTTGGATTCCGATAAACTAATTATTTGTTTGCTCAAAAAAATTGAACTTAATGTTTTAATTTTGATTCAAAGGAAAGAAAGTGTGGAGTTGAAATAACTCGCTCAGAACGCTTTTTAAAGGATTACGTGGTACGATTAGATCGAATAAGCCCTTCTGGAATAAATACTCAGCCGCTTGTGAACCGTCGGGTACTGTTTTATTCAGTGTTTGTTCAATTACTCTTTTACCCGCAAAGGCAATGTAGGCATTGGGTTCAGCAATAATGATATCCCCCAACATACCAAAACTAGCTGTCACCCCACCGGTAGTAGGAGATGTAAGGATTGGTACATAGAATAACTTTTTATTTGATTGATAATCATATAAAGCAGAAGATATTTTAGCCATTTGCATCAAGCTCAAACTTCCTTCTTGCATGCGTGCCCCTCCGGAAGCACACACTATAATAAGAGGTAGAAATTCTTTAGTAGCGTATTCAATCAAACGGGTAATTTTCTCCCCGACGACGGATCCCATACTACCCCCCATAAACTGAAAATCCATAACCGCAATTGCTACGTTAATACCGTCTAGTTGCCCTATGCCTGTTTGAACAGCCTCGGTTAATCCTGTCTTTCTTTGATAAGAATCGATACGATTTTTATAAGGCTCCTCCTCCGAATGAAATTCAATGGG